ACAACCAAAAAATTATTCTGGGGGCCTACAGGAAGATGCAAAAATACGGAATTGTATCAAGAACTATGTACAAAAAAAAAGGAAAATATCCTCAGGTTTCGAAGGAATTGCACGTATAACAATTAAAAAAAAAATCGATTTGATCCAAGTCATAATCTATATTGGATTCCCAAATTTATTAATAGAGGGGCAAACACGAGGAATCGAAGAATTACAGATGAATGTACAAAAGGAGTTTCATTCTGTAAACCGGAGACTCAACATTGCTATCACAAGAGTTGAAAAACCTTATGGACAACCTAATATTCTTGCAGAATATATAGCTTTACAATTAAAAAATAGAGTTTCGTTTCGAAAAGCAATGAAAAAAGCTATTGAATTAACTGAACAAACAGATACAAAAGGAATTCAAGTGCAAATAGCAGGCCGTATCGACGGAAAAGAAATTGCACGTGTTGAATGGATCAGAGAGGGTAGAGTTCCCCTACAAACAATTCGCGCTAAAATTGATCATTGTTCCTATACAATTCGAACTATTTATGGAGTATTAGGTATAAAAATTTGGATATTTGTAGACGAGGAATAATCAACCTTGTCTTCCCATTCTGTCCAGTGATAAAACAAAAAATGACAAACTCTTTCATTCTTTTTTCGTTAAAAATAAAAAAATGAACAATTCTAATTCTATAAGGTTAAATATAAATTCGATTGATCATTTGGTATAATTGCTATGCTTAGTGTGTGACTCGTTAGTTTTTTCTTTATAGTTTCAAGTTGGGATTCAAAAAAAAAAAAAAACAAACTGACCCCTGCTATAAACTTTGTAATTATATAAAATAAACTAATAACCAACTTATTGCTTCGTATTGTCGAGATCCCAAGAAACAGTCACTATATGAATGAGTGGATCTATCATATGGTTGTAGCAACTGAAATTCTTTCAACAAAAAATAGATCTGATTATGGGTTGTAAAGCAAAAAAAAAAATAAATAAAGGGATGTGGATAAATGGAAGGATGATAGAAAGAAAGAACAAAAATATCAATGATATATGATTCCAATATGTATGGTCTATGAATCACGTCATAAAGGGCAGTGTGATAAAGCATCAATACTGATAATCAATACTGATAAGATAATTATAAATATAAGAATTTAAAAATGAAATAATTAAAAATAGAATAAAATAATAAAGAGCCTTCAGGTTAATAAAAACTGAGGAAATTGACTTGGGAACGAATTTTGTTGGAAGCTCCATTGCAAAGTTCGGACCTAACCATTAATAGAGAAGCTATGGGAACGACAGAACCTGTGACTGCATAGGCTTCTATTGAAAACGAATCCTAATAATTCATTGGGTGGGATGGCGGAACGGACCAAGAAAAAATTGATTTATTCTGAGAGGTTATGAATTGAACCTTCGAATGAAACAGGAAAGAGTAAATATTCGCCCGCGAAACCTCTATTTATTGGATTACAATCTTTTGTCGTAATTCGATAGAGGTAAAAAAAAAAAATAAGGAAAGGATTCGTCATGTTATAAAAATAAAAAAGAGAAACATTACATTATCTATAAAGATACATAAATGTACACACACGTCTAGCTGTATTGTATATCTTGTATCTACATCTTCCTTCTTATGTAAGAAATTAAATATCAATAAAAGCCATTACTTGGTGTATTATCTATTAATGTGTACCTATTAATGTGTATCTATAATATTATTTTATTGAATTTGAATCCTTTCATTCGCGAGGAGCTGGATGAGAAGAAACTCTCATGTCCGGTTCTGCAGTAGAGATGGAATTAAGAAACAACCATCGACTATAACCCCAAAAGAACCAGATTTCGTAAACAGCATAGAGGAAGAATGAAAGGAATATCTTGTCGAGGCAATCATATTTGTTTCGGCAGATACGCTCTTCAGGCACTTGAACCTGCTTGGATTACAGCTAGACAAATAGAAGCAGGGCGAAGAGCAATGACACGATATGCGCGTCGTGGTGGAAAAATATGGGTACGTATATTTCCCGACAAACCTGTTACAGTAAGACCCGCGGAAACACGTATGGGTTCGGGGAAGGGATCCCCTGAATATTGGGTATCCGTTGTTAAACGGGGTCGAATACTTTATGAAATGGGTGGAGTATCAGAAACTGTAGCTAGAGCAGCTATCTCAATAGCTGCGCGCAAAATGCCTATACGAACTCAATTTCTTATTTCAGGATAGAGATGTAGAACTAAAAAAAAAAGGGGTATTGGGGATGAAAAAACAACCGCAGGTTTATTTATTTCTGGACGGACAATATTTCTTTTTTTTCTTTCATACTTTTGCATTGAAATAACAGATTGAAATAAAAATGATATGATTCAACCTCAGACCCTTTTGAATGTAGCGGATAACAGCGGAGCTCGAAAATTGATGTGTATTCGAATCATAGGAGCTGGTAATCACCGATATGCTCATATTGGTGATGTTATTGTTGCTGTAATCAAAGAAGCAGTTCCCAATATGCCTCTAGAAAGATCAGAAGTAATTAGAGCTGTAATTGTACGTACATGTAAAGAACTCAAACGTGAAAACGGTATGATAATACGATATGACGACAATGCTGCAGTTGTCATTGATCAAGAAGGAAATCCAAAAGGAACTCGAGTTTTTGGTGCGATCGCTCGAGAATTGAGACAGTTAAATTTTACTAAAATAGTTTCATTAGCTCCCGAAGTATTATAAATAGTAGTAGATGAGACTATGATATAGTATAGGGTATCTGAAATAGATCAAATAGATCAAATTAGTAGATTGTGTCTCACGTATATACTTTATAAAAAAAAAATAAAAAAAAGGAAACATGTTGATTATATCAAAATTAGGAGGAACCTATAATTCTAGTTCGTCATGGGTAGGGACACTATTGCCGATCTAATAACTTCTATAAGAAATGCTGACACGGATAAAAAAGGAAGGGTTCGAATAGCATCTACAAATATCACCGAAAACATTATTAAAATACTTCTACGAGAAGGTTTTATTGAAAACGTTCGGAAACATCAGGAGAGTAACAAATATTTCTTGGTTTCAACTCTGCGACATAGAAAAACCAGAAAAGGAATATATAAAACTAGAACCATTTTAAAGCGTATCAGCCGGCCCGGCTTACGAATTTATTCCAACTATCAACGAATTCCTAAGATTTTAGGTGGAATGGGAATTGTAATTCTTTCTACTTCTCGAGGTATAATAACAGATCGAGAAGCTCGACTAGAAAGAATTGGAGGAGAAATTTTGTGTTATATATGGTAATCTTCCACCTCTGGTATCCGAATTTGATCTCTAACTTCCTATTTGTAAAATAGAGAGGAAAAGTGAGTTATATAACTATTCCTCCATTAGTTGATACTTCAAGGAGGTTACCTGGAATGAAAGAACAAAAATTGATTCATGAGGGTTTAATTACTGAATCACTTCCCAACGGTATGTTCCGGGTCCGTTTAGATAATGAAGATCTAATTCTAGGATATGTTTCAGGGAGGATCCGCCGCAGTTTTATACGGATACTACCGGGAGATAGAGTAAAAATTGAAGTAAGTCGTTATGATTCAACCAGGGGACGTATAATTTATCGACTTCGCAACAAAGATTCGAATGATTAGGTTATTTTTTTAACCATGGGTATACAATTCGAAGTTAAAAAAAAAATTCAAGAGACTTATTCTCTTCCAAGAAGTGGATTCAGAATTAAGGTAAGGAATAAAAAATATGAAAATAAGGGCTTCCGTTCGTAAAATTTGTGAAAAATGTCGACTGATTCGCAGGCGTGGACGAATTATAGTGATTTGTTCCAATCCGAAACATAAACAGAGACAAGGGTAATTCTTCTAAAAAAGAACTTTCAAAAAAAAATATATATATATATGTAAAAATAAGGTAAAGGATCTGTTTTAACATGAAATGGATATCTCCGTATCTTTTCTTTTTGTATATTTCTGACTCATAAATATGAGATGATAAAATATGACAAAAGCTATACCAAGAATTGGTTCACGTAGGAATGGGCGTATTGGTTCACGTAAGAATGGACGTAGAATACCAAAAGGCGTTATTCATGTTCAAGCGAGTTTCAACAATACCATTATAACTGTTACAGATGTACGAGGTCGGGTAGTTTCTTGGGCCTCCGCCGGTACTTCTGGATTCAAAGGCACAAGAAGAGGAACACCTTATGCTGCTCAAGCCACAGCGGTAAATGCTATTCGTACAGTGGTTGATCAGGGTATGCAACGAGCAGAAATTATGATAAAGGGTCCTGGTCTCGGAAGAGATGCAGCATTACGAGCCATTCGTAGAAGTGGTATATTATTAAGCTTCGTACGTGATGTAACACCTATGCCACATAATGGATGTCGACCTCCTAAAAAAAGACGTGTGTAGAAATAAGAATTAAACCGATTTCAAGAGAAATAAATGATCAAATAATAATACTAGTATAGTATGGTTCGAGAGGAAGTAGCAGGATCCACTCGAACACTACAGTGGAAGTGTGTTGAATCAAGAGTAGACAGTAAGCGTCTTTATTATGGTCGTTTCATTCTGTCACCACTTATGAAAGGTCAAGCTGATACCATCGGTATTGCCATGCGAAGGGCCTTACTTGGAGAAATAGAAGGAACATGTATCACACGTGCAAAATCTAAGAAGGTGCCACATGAATATTCTACGATAGTAGGTATTGAGGAATCAGTACATGAAATCTTACAAAATTTGAAAGAAATTGTATTGAGAAGTAATCTCTATGGAGTTAGAGACGCGTCGATTTGCGTAAGGGGTCCTAGATACGTAACCGCTCAAGATATCATCTTACCACCCTCCGTAGAAATAGTTGACACGACACAACATATAGCTAACCTGACGGAACCAATTGATTTGTGTATTGGATTACAAATCAAGAGAGATCGCGGATATCGTATGGAACCCATAAATGACTCTCAAGATGGAAGT